CCTGTGTCATTCAATAGAAAATTCCTAAATACCTATAGTATAAGGTTTCCCATTACTGGCTTCGGAATAGAAACTGAAGATCTTGGTAAAGTGTGAGTTGGCGGGTCCTAATAATTCATGAAAGGAATTATCACATTCCCACAATTCAATTAGATACAAAATTTAGAAACCCCTTTTCATGAAAAGGGGTTTTTTTTTTCTAATCCTTTCATTTCAGGTAATTGCTTGGTCGTACAGTGGTAGATAGTATTCGATGAAAGAAACAGAACAAATAATAATTGGAACAATTATCAATATTCGTGATGCAACCATTGCTGCATTAGATCCAAAGGTTCCTTCTTAACCTAGCTACAAGGAAGGGACTGAACTCTATGATATGCAAAGACAGAGTGTGAAACCTAAAATAAAAGGATAATAGCAATTGCTAGTTTTAGAATTGAGTTGGGCTCGAAATAAAGGTTTTATTTCTTCGAGAGATCATGGGATACTTTTATTTTTCTTCTCATTCGAAATATTATGTGCAATTAACCAACCTACTACTGAATGAATCTAATGATTAAAAAAGTAAAAGCGTTATCCGGCTGTTTGTTCCAAAATAGATTAGATAAATTGAAAAAGAAACGAAATGATCAAAATAAAAAAAAAAAATGGAATTTTAAAATCCAATTCTTTTATTCCATAGTTACTCAAAGAGAACTTCATTTTTGATTGAAGTTACAAGACACAGTTCTTATTTACTTGACTCACGGGTTGCTTACTGAATCCGTTGATTCGGAATCACGGGATCCGTAGATGTTACAGATGACGAATCCATCTTTTTTTTTTTCTACCCCTTTACTCTCTCTTTTTTAGTGCCAATGGCTGATGAATCAAGAACGTTCAATTGGAACGGATTCTGTCAATTAGTATTTTTTCTTGTCATTGGATCTCGCAAAAATGGAAACTTAGGTAAGTGCTTTATAAACATATGTATAAAAAAGAACATATATCATTTAGCCCCTCCATGACTACTATAACTAGTTATTTCGGTTTTCTACTGGCTGCTTCAACTATAACCCCAGCTCTATTGATTGGTCTGAGCAAGATACGACTTATTTGAAATTCAAATTAATTGAATGAACAATTCATAAAAATGAGTATTTCTGTGAGATTCCCGATATTCTATGTTCTTTCCCGTGTCAATTGCCAATTCTTGGTTATTGAGATTCATGGGCGATTCGGATTAATATTTAGAGATAGATATTACCTCTCTTTTTCTCTTCTTTCAAACAAATTTAAATGATTGAAGTTTTTCTATTTGGAATTGTGTTAGGTCTAATTCCTATTACCTTGGCCGGATTATTCGTAACTGCATATTTACAATACAGACGCGGCGATCAGTTGGACCTTTAATTGAGTAACATCTCTTTTTTTGATTGACCTCCTCTTGAATTTCCAGGAGGTCAAATTAAGGTTGCAGTTCAAGTTAGTGAAGTTATTTTATTGTGATTCGACATTAAAAGAATCACGCTCTGTAGGATTTGAACCTACGACATCGGGTTTTGGAGACCCACGTTCTACCGAACTGAACTAAGAGCGCTTTATTATGATGGGAGATACGAATGTCAAGAAAAGGATTCTTTTCGTACCCCCAATCCATCTTGTATGTATAGTATCATAAAATGATAGATTATGTCCAATTTGAATCGATCTCAATTGACCCCTCGTTACTGTCCATAGGAGAGGTAAGAGGTAATAGGTAGGGATGACAGGATTTGAACCCGTGACATTTTGTACCCAAAACAAACGCGCTACCAAGCTGCGCTACATCCCTTTCATTTGTTGTACAGTGCCATTGTAGGGAATCCCTGTCTTGTTTTCCACATCGTAATTTCCTCTATCTATATAGAATTTCTTTTTCCTTTCCATTCCTTCGATCTTATATAAAAAAGAAAAGAATTATATACATACCTAACATATAAAGGAATGAATATTTATCAGTAATGCTCAGGAAGAAGTGTTTATCTTTTTCAGTTTCAGGGACAGGTGGATCTCATCTACCGGATCATTGTATATATCCATTTTAGTTAGGGATTCCCCGTACAAATACAAATGATCTTTAACTACATATGCATCTGATCATATATATATTACAATATAGAATAAAGTCAATAAAGTTAAAGAAAAAGAAGGAGGATTTTCAATGCGAGATATAAAAACATATCTCTCCACGGCACCTGTACTAGCTACTCTATGGTTCGGGTCTTTGGCGGGTCTATTGATAGAGATTAATCGTTTATTCCCAGATGCGTTGACATTCCCCTTTTTCTCATTCTAGTTATTGACATGGGAAGAGATGAAGAAGATTAGAGATACAATAAATTATCTGTGACTAATCCCCCTCTTTTTTTTTTTTTTAGTTGTTTAGGAAAGAAAGAGAAAGAATAAAAGTGGATTGAACCTCATCGAAACTGGGGTTCAGGATAGAATTCATTTTATATAAGGAGAACAGAAATAGAAGTGTGGGTCGAGGGCAGGCTGTTCAAGATCATACAAGATAGTAAATGAAATACTGAGATTAGGAATAATTGATAGTTAGAAATAATTGTATTACTTAATAATTTTATGACTCTATTGATTGCAACGAAATCCTTCATAATTGAATTGATTTCGAGTTAGCAACTTTTCGTTTCATTCCTTTCTTCTTCTCGGCTTCTGTTCGAATCGAAAATAGAAGAATTGAGTGAATCCAAAATCCAAAGGAGGTTCATGGCTAAGGGTAAACATGTCAGAGTAGTAGTTATTTTGGAATGTACCAGTTGTGTCCGAAATGGTTTGAATAAAGAATCGCGGGGCATTTCCAGATATATTACTCAAAAGAATCGACACAATACACCTAGTCAATTGGACTTGAAAAAATTCTGCCCTTATTGTTACAAGCATACGATTCATGGGGAGATAAAGAAATAAATCGAACGGAACGCGTGTGTCACTCTTCCAAGGAAGAGGAAGAAATTACATATATATATATACAAATAAAATCCTATTTCGGTCGGATCCGAAATGAATGAATAAGTGGGATTTTAGAAATAAGAAAGAAATCATGGATAAACCCAAGCGGCCCTTTCGTAAATCTAAGCGATCTTTTCATAGGCGTTTGCCCCCAATTGGATCGGGGGATCGAATTGATTATAGAAACATGAGTTTAATTAGTCAATTTATTAGTGAACAAGGAAAAATATTATCTAGACGAGTGAATAGATTAACCTTGAAACAACAACGATTAATTACTATTGCTATAAAACAAGCTCGTATTTTATCTTCGTTACCTTTTCTTAATAATGAGAAACAATTTGAGAGAACCGAGTCGATCCCTAGAACTACAGGTCCTAGAACCAGAAATAAATAAGCCTATTCCTCAATCGAATCAAAACTCTAATTGGAACTCAGATTGATGTTTTGTTCGAAAAAGCCGCGAGATTGTTGCACCGTAATAATAATAAAAAAAGAATGGGGGAAGAAGAAATCTTTTTTTTTTTTTTTTATTGAAAGGTGTTCGTTCATTCCTACTACTTATCTTATCATATGAATTTCTACTATACCCTCCCGGAGTTCATTCTCCGGGGAACTCCGTTTAAAGCATTCCGGTGAATTCCTTCCAATCTCCTTATTTGATGATCTCATTGGAAATCGTGTCAAGACAATTCCTATTTGATATAGCTATTTGTGCAGGTATTTTACGATTAAGAAGCAACTGCCTCTTGTACAGATCAAGTATTAATCGACTATAACTACGGGATCCCCTATTCTCACGAGTTACTGCATTTATCCGAGTGATCCACAAGCGACGAAAACTTCTCTTTCGCCTGCCTCTATCCCGATGAGTGGAAACCAAAGCTCTCATTTTCTGTTGAATAGTAGTTCGAGTAAGTCTTGAATGAGCCTCTCGAAAGGTTGATGCAAATAAACGAATTTTTGTTCTACGTCTCCAAGCTCTATATCTTCTTCTAACTCTGGTCATTGAATCAAATGAAACTTTGATGAATAACTAATTGATTTCTTTCAGTCATTCTTTTCCCCTCTCCTGGTTTATTAATAACAAAACGGATTCTTCCGATGTATAAAATACAAATTCCAATGGCTTTTGCTACTATAACCTTCCCAACCACGATTTTTTTATTTCTTCCAGGCATTTCACCTCAAAAAAAAAAAAGAAATTGTACCGATGTTAGGTATAAAAAAAATCAAAGTAGGTATAAAATAATATAGTAAATAGTGGTTTCCATCGTTTCTATGGTTACTTCTTAAACGGTGAGGTCCTCTCTATACACCGGAGCCCCTTTCCTCATTTAATCAATGTTATTGGTAACTTGTACAGTTCACACTCTTTGGCTCTACCCATGAATTATCCAGTAATAGGTCTTTTTACAATGAGATCTATCCATACAGTGACGGCATTTAATTATGAAGGTTGAATAGGTAGCTGACCCTGTTAGTCCGTTCTTGCAAGAGTAGGAGCATAATCTTTCTGCTTTTTAAATATAATATCATTTTCCCCGCTTAATGGATAACCATTTGCTACCAATGGGAAATTGCTTTTCATCTCAAATCGAGATGATTGGATTTGCACCAATGGAAACCATAAATTCCATACACAATAGCGGTAGCGGTATATGAGAGATCTTTATTTTTAGATAATGAATAGAGTTCTTCTATTCTATCTTATTCATGGGTACGGGCCATTGATACTGTAAAAATGGTCTCATTTGTTCTAGCTCATGATCTGAACGAGTCGCACATACACCCTAGTACATGTTCCTCGACGCTGAGGACATCCTCGAAGAGCAGGGGATTTCGTGACATTTCTTATTGGCTGTCTTATGTTTCTAATAAGTTGTTTAATAGTTGGCATGCTGAATCATATACAGAATGGGTTGGTTTAGATCGATCCTAACCAGATGATTATCAATTATTTCCATTTAATATTTTATTCAGGTAAGAAGATAAAAGATCAAATAATGGTTCATTCAAATTATGATTCGAAATGGAATCAAAGATTTATGTCAAATCCCCGGTATTTTCGACCGCTACAAGATCAATAATGCCATGATCTTGGGCTTCTGTTGCTGACATAAAAACATCCCTTTCCATGTCTTCGGATACAACCCATAAAGGATTGCCCGTTCTTTGTACATAAACCCTTGTGAGGGTTTCGCGGAGTTTTAGTAGTTCTTTCGCTTCCAGGATAAATTCTCCTGTGGGTGCCTCATAAAAAGAACTAGCAGGTTGATGGATCATAACCCTGATGATATAACATAATGAATGATTCCTCTACCTCGCATGATTGGGGGAAGGGATAAAGAATAACAAGCGGGGAGAAAAAAAAAAAAATAGAATTGAACAACCGTACAGGCATTTTTTGTGCATTGCATACGGCTCTGCAATGGAATTTCTTTTTCTCTTCTTTCGTCGAAGAAAGAGACAAGTCGAATCCATCAGACCCGGATCGTTGAATGATCCATTTACCATCCTTCCTTTCGGAGTAATCAAAAATACTATGATGGTTCCGTTGCTTTATATATTTATCTCGTTTGTGATTCAGCAATCCCAAAGTTTCTTTCTAATCCGATCAAATCAAAATTAAGTAAAAAATGATCTTTTTTCACACTCTTTCATAACATAAATATTGGATGGAAAGAGACTTCTGGTGTGGAAGCAAAAAGGTTTGTGACGCTGAAACGGACCCCGATACATAAGATCAAATCGGAAATAACCTTTTTTTCATACTACTATCCCGATACATAATCTCATATTATATTATGAAAAAAAAAAAATAATAATAATAGTTTGCTCATATCGAACTTGAAATGCCATGCTATTATGACTTAATTATTTTATTCATATTCCATATGGCGAAGGCATAGTCTTTTTTTTTTTTTTTTCTCAAATCAAAAAACTCATTGGCGCCAAGCGTGAGGGAATGCTAAACGTTTGGTAATTTCTCCTCCGACCAGGATGAAAGATCCCATTGAAGCGGCTAATCCCATGCATATTGTATGCACATCTGGTGGCACAAATTGCATAGTATCATAAATAGCTATTCCTGGGATTACCCATCCGCCGGGAGAATTTATAAACAAATAAAGATCTTTGGTATCATCTTCTATGCTGAGATATACCATGAGACCAACAAGTTGATTCGAGATCTCGCTATCAACTTGTTGGCCTAAAAAAAGTAATCTTTCTCGATGAAGTCGGTTGATTAGGACAAAATTGTATTCCTTAGGAACCGTACACGCACCTTTGGATGCATACGGTTCAAAAAATCAAAATTGAGAAAAAAAAAAGAAATGTGTCGATTCCAGCCCTATTTCTTTTTTCGTAGCAGGCTTTTTCCTAATGAAGGGGCTTTTTCTTTCATTTTCAAGAAACACGAGTTTTGACTTGCTTCCCTATCTATATAAAAAAGAATTCACTGAACTTATCGAACTAACCTCTCATTGATGTATTGTTTCATCGAGATCCAAATCACTATGTCATTTTCTTGTTCCCGAATGGGCCTCTTCAACTCTTTTAGGTTTATGCTCTACTCCGGGTAAAGGTCTGCCCGAATTCCATTTGTACATATAGGACAAATGATTCCAGTACCACTTCTTTTTGCTACGACTTTCTTCTTTTTCAATTTGTTTTATGCCTTCCACAAAATATTCGATGTATTCACCATATTATTCCATTCCATTGATTGGCGAGATCACTCATATGGTATAAAGAAATCATTTAGGATAGGGTGGGAATCATACATAGATTCCCGATTTGGTATTTTCTGAACGGAGCCTGTATACTTCATTTTATTGGTCCAAGCCAACCATAAATTCTTTTAATTGATAATATGGATCCCCCAACCAAAAATAAATTGATCTAATTGCACTTCACGCTTCGAATTATTGATGGTTCAATCAATCTTTCTTGGGCGAAATAGAGGATATCTCGATCGGGGGAGAAAACGGGGAAATCCCATATGACCCAATATGTCTGACAAGTCACACTATACGTCAACCCAAACTGCATCTTCCTCTCCAGGACTCCGGAAAGGTACTTTTGGAACACCAATGGGCATTAAATGAAAGAAAAAGGAGTTAAGTACTCTATTTCACTTTGATGTGGAAACGTAATAAACAATATAAACAATGGGTTTATTGTCTTCATAATATTGTCATTTATCGTATTTTATCGATCGATTGGAAGATTCATGGAGGAAGACGGAATAAAGGAAAATTCTTACGAACGGATCGTTCGAATGATAAACAAGTATCTATAAATTCGCTCACAAAAAATAGGACTAATCGCCCCATTGCGTATTGGTACTTATTGGGTATAGAATAGATCTGCTTCTTTTTGTTCCTACGAGCAGAAGTTCCATTATTACCAACGTAACAGAATAAATATTAACCCTTGTTTCGAGATAATCCAACGAAAAGGTGAGGTCCATAGCATAGTTATTTCCAATGCGATAAAGTGACATAGTGTCTATTTTTTTTTTTGAGAAAGGGGTATTTCCATGGGTTTGCCTTGGTATCGTGTTCATACCGTCGTATTGAATGATCCTGGTCGGCTGCTTTCTGTCCATATAATGCATACCGCTCTAGTTTCTGGTTGGGCCGGTTCGATGGCTCTATACGAATTAGCAGTTTTTGATCCTTCTGACCCCGTTCTTGATCCAATGTGGAGACAAGGTATGTTCGTTATACCCTTCATGACTCGTTTAGGAATAACCAACTCATGGGGCGGTTGGAGTATCACAGGAGGAACTATAACGAATCCGGGTATTTGGAGTTACGAGGGTGTGGCCGGGGCACATATTGTGTTTTCTGGCTTGTGCTTCTTAGCAGCTATCTGGCATTGGGTGTATTGGGACCTAGAAATATTCTGTGATGAACGTACGGGAAAACCCTCTTTGGATTTGCCCAAGATCTTTGGAATTCATTTATTTCTCTCAGGGGTGGCTTGCTTTGGGTTTGGCGCATTTCATGTAACAGGCTTGTATGGTCCTGGAATATGGGTGTCCGATCCTTATGGCCTAACCGGAAAAGTACAATCTGTAAATCCAGCATGGGGCGCGGAAGGTTTTGATCCTTTTGTTCCGGGAGGAATAGCCTCTCATCATATTGCAGCAGGTACATTGGGCATATTAGCGGGTCTATTCCATCTTAGTGTCCGCCCACCCCAACGTCTATACAAAGGATTACGTATGGGCAATATTGAAACTGTCCTTTCCAGTAGTATCGCTGCTGTCTTTTTTGCAGCTTTCGTTGTTGCTGGGACTATGTGGTATGGTTCAGCAACTACCCCGATCGAATTATTTGGTCCCACTCGTTATCAGTGGGATCAGGGATACTTCCAGCAAGAAATATATCGAAGAGTTGGCGCCGGTCTAGCCGAGAATCTGAGTTTATCGGAAGCTTGGTCTAAAATTCCTGAAAAATTAGCTTTCTATGATTACATCGGTAATAATCCGGCGAAAGGTGGATTATTCAGAGCAGGCTCAATGGACAACGGGGATGGAATAGCTGTTGGATGGTTAGGACACCCTATTTTTAGAGATAAAGAAGGGCATGAACTTTTTGTACGTCGTATGCCTACTTTTTTTGAAACATTTCCAGTAGTTTTGGTAGACGGAGACGGAATTGTTAGAGCCGATGTTCCTTTTAGAAGGGCAGAATCGAAGTATAGTGTCGAACAAGTGGGTGTAACTGTTGAGTTCTATGGTGGCGAACTCAATGGAGTCAGCTATAGCGATCCTGCTACTGTGAAAAAATATGCTAGACGTGCCCAATTGGGTGAAATTTTTGAATTAGATCGTGCTACTTTGAAATCCGATGGTGTTTTTCGGAGCAGTCCAAGGGGTTGGTTCACTTTTGGACATGCTACGTTTGCTTTGCTCTTCTTTTTCGGACACATTTGGCATGGTGCTAGAACCTTGTTCAGAGATGTTTTTGCTGGTATTGACCCAGATTTGGATGCTCAAGTGGAATTTGGAGCATTCCAAAAACTTGGAGATCCAACTACAAGGAGACAGGTAGTCTGATACAACATTGCTATGGTATCTTTCGCCTCTATATTTGATTTTTTTATTTGACAGAAGGTACCGTAGAAATATTGATTTTCATCATCGCCTTTCTTTGCTCTTGTCCTTTCTTTATCTGGGAAATGATCCCAAATGAACAGGTGTGGAAGCTATAATTGTAAACCACGATCGAATCTATGGAAGCATTGGTTTATACATTCCTGTTAGTATCGACTTTAGGGATAATCTTTTTCGCTATATTTTTTCGAGAACCGCCTAAGGTCCCGACTAAAAAGATGAAATGATTTTTCATTATCTTAATTGAAGTAATGAGTCCCCCATATGGGGGACTCATTACTTCAATTAGTCCCCGTGTTCCTCGAATGGATCTCTTAGTTGTTGAGAGGGTTGCCCAAAAGCGGTATATAAGGCGTACCCTGTAAAGCTTACAAGTGAACCAGATATGGAGATGGCGACTAAGGTTGCTGTTTCCATTATTAGAAATTTCAAGACCGCGATGGATCTATGCTACGATAAGATCGTTTATTTAAAACGGAATAGTATACAAAGTCAACAGATCTCAACCAATGAAATAGTATTTATGGCTACACAAACCGTTGAGGGTAGTTCTAGATCTGGGCCAAGACGAACTATTGTAGGGGATTTATTGAAACCATTGAATTCGGAATATGGTAAAGTGGCTCCTGGATGGGGAACCACCCCATTTATGGGTGTCGCAATGGCTCTATTTGCAATATTCCTATCTATTATTTTGGAGATTTATAATTCTTCCGTTTTACTGGATGGGATTTCAATGAGTTAGGTCCATAAGGCTTTTCAATCAAAAATGAATCACTTAGGACTCAGATTTATAGTCCATTCTGGTAGTTCGACCGTGGAATTCCGTTGTTTCGGTATTTCCGGAATATGAGTGTGCGACTTGTTATAATTGATCCT